TGATTTATATTACTTTTATGGTATGGTTTGGTTGATTATTTAATAGTTGTTGTTATTTTTGTACCATTTCTCTTTAATTGGGCTCAAGAGGAGTTTTATTCTTGCTTTTTCGTTCAGTGTTTGTTTGTTTTATATGTAAGTTTGTGCGTATTTATGTCTTGTATTTCTAGATGGGTATAAGGTTTTAATTTTATTTCATTCTCATTAGTTATTATTGGTTGGTCAAGTATTCTTGTATTTAGCAATTCATTTTAGTTTCGGTTAAATTTTGTGCCAGCAGCCGCGGTTATACCTTGGGGGCGCTTGAATGTGTTCGGCAATTGTAGTTTTATGTTGAATTTGTTGATTTTAATATTTTGGTTTATAGGTGAAATTTTTATTGATTTTTGTTGTCTTATTTTATTTTGTAGGCTATTAAATTCTTTTTATAGACTAGGATTAGATACCCTATTATTTTGGAACGTTAATTTATTTGTCTGAGTAGTATTAGTTATGTTCTTGAAACTTAAAGAATTTGGCGGTATCTTATTCCATCCAGAGGAATCTGTCTCGTTATCGATAGTCCGCGTTGGACCTTACTTAGTTGCTTTTGGTTTGTATACCGCCGTTTATTGATTATCTTTTTAGGGTTTATAATTTTCTGGTTTCTTTATTTTGATTTATTTCAGGTCAAGGTGCAGCTTGTTTCTAAGTGTATGATGGATTACATTGTTATTGGTTTTATTGGATTGTTGGTTTTTATATTGACATGAAATTGGATTTGGTTGTAATGTTTTGTAGATTGTTTTCATGATAATTGGTTCTGGGATATGTACACATCGCCCGTCGCTCTCGTTTATTTTAATGAGATAAGTCGTAACAAAGTGGTTGTACCGGAAGGTGCAGCTGGATTGATTTCAGGCTATTTCTTTTAGTTGAGTTTTCATTTACGCTGAATTATTGTGTCGTGCAATTCGGCATGGTCTGATTTGTTGATTGTCTTGCAATTTTATATTGTGTTGTTTGATTTGTTTATTGAAGAATCATTTACGTTATTGTATTTTTATGATTTAATTTGTTTTGCTATAGTTTATTTGTACTGTGAAGGGTTGAAATATATTAATGTGTTTTTAAAAGCTTATTTTATTTGTTGTACCTTGTGTATCAGGGTTCATTGAATTTTATTATTTATTTTTATTTCCCGATTTTAAAAGGAGTTAATAGTTTATGTTAGTTACTGTTTTATTAGTATTAATAATAGGTTATTGGTAGTGAAATGTTAATCGTCTTTAGTGGTTTCTGGTTTTTCAAGAAATGAATTTAATTCATGCATCTTATTTAAGTTTTACTTTGTTGTATTTTATTTTATTTGGTGTTAAGATTAAGGGGGATTAGCTCCTTATTTGATTTTTATAACTTTTTGTTTTATTTATTTTTGTGGATTTTATATTGATTTTCAATTTGATTATGTTAAAATTTTATTTGTTTATTTGTTTATTTATTTTTGTTTAATTTATTTATTGAAATGTTTTCTTTATTTTTTGTTGGATAGTAATTATTGTGTAATTAGTAAATTTTTTCTTTTGTGTTGTTTATTTTATGTTAGATTCTTTTGAGGAATTCGGCAAATATTATGTCCGCCTGTTTAACAAAAACATCTTTTCTTGTTAGTTTTTGAAGTATGACCTGCCCACTGACTTATATGTGTTGAAGGGCCGCGGTATTTTGACCGTGCAAAGGTAGCATAATCATTAGTTCTTTAATTGTGATCTGGTATGAATGGTTTGACGAGACATGCACTGTCTTAAGTTATTAGAATAATTTTATTGAATTTGGTTTTTAAGTTAAAATTCTTAAATGTTTTTATGGGACGAGAAGACCCTATAGAGTTTGACATTTTATTTATTTGCTGTTCTTGTTTGTTTGTTTTGTTTGATTAAAATAAGTGTTTTGTTGGGGTGATGGGAGGAATTTGTGTAACTCCTCTTTATTGATTTGATATTTATATATATTTGTTTTGATCCATTTATTTTGATTATAAGATTAAATTACCTTAGGGATAACAGCGTTATCTTCCTTGAGAGTTCTTATTGGCGGGAAGGATTGCGACCTCGATGTTGGATTAAGGTTAATTTTTGGTGCAGGAGCTGAAATTATTAGGTCTGTTCGACCTTTAAAATCTTACATGATCTGAGTTCAGACCGGCGTGAGCCAGGTTGGTTTCTATCTATAATGAGTTTTTATACCTTAGTACGAGAGGACCGGGTATTTAGAATAATTTTATTTGTTTGATTATTATTAATATTACTATTTTGGCAGATAAGTGCACTAGATTTAGAATCTATAAATGTAAATTTTTATTTACAGGTAGTAAATGGAGTTTTTATTTCTCGGTGTTATTTTTTTGTTGTTGATGATTTTTGTTATGGTTGGTGTGGCCTTTCTTACTTTACTGGAGCGTAAGGTTTTGGGATATATTCATATTCGTAAGGGTCCCAATAAAGTAGGATTTATTGGTATTTTTCAACCTTTTAGAGATGCTATTAAGTTGTTTACTAGGGAGCAGTATTTTCCTTTAGTTTCTAATTATCTTATTTATTATTTTTCTCCTGTTTTTGGGTTTTTTCTTGCGCTGTTGGTTTGGGTATTGATTCCTTATTTAAGTGGTTTTATTTCTTTTGAATTGGGCTTGTTGTTTTTTTTGGCTTGTACTAGTCTTGGTGTTTATACTGTTATGATTGCTGGATGATCTTCTAATTCTGGTTATTCTTTATTAGGGGCTCTTCGTGCTTTAGCTCAGACTATTTCGTATGAGGTTAGATTGGCCTTTATTTTGCTTTCTTTTGTTATTTTGGTTTGTGGATATGATTTATATTATTTTTATGCTTTTCAGGTTTATTTGTGGTTAATTTTTATTTCTCTTCCCTTATCTTTTGTTTGATTTATTTCTTGTCTGGCTGAGACTAATCGTACTCCTTTTGATTTTGCCGAAGGGGAGTCTGAGTTGGTGTCTGGCTTTAATGTTGAATATGGTGGTGGTGGATTTTCATTAATTTTTTTGGCTGAGTATGCAAGTATTATTTTTATAAGATTATTATTTTGTATTATTTTTTTGGGAAGAGATCTTTATTCTTTTCTTTTTTATATTAGGGTTGTTTTTATTTCTTTTTTATTTGTATGGGTTCGTGGAACTTTGCCGCGGTTTCGTTATGATAAGTTAATGTATTTGGCTTGAAAGAGTTTTTTACCTCTTTCATTAAATTATCTTTTATTTTTTGTTGGGGTTAGGTGCTTTATTTTTTCTTTATTGTAGTGTATTAATTTAGGTATATTAAAGTTAATAGAAGATTTGAACTTCTTTCATAATGTTTTCAAGACATTAGGCTTATTCTGTAGCTATTTAACTTTAATCTGTTATTTTATCTCATAGTTTTGTTGTTATTGGTCTTATTATATAGTATAGGAAATATAGTGTTGTTAGGATTTGTCCTGTTAGGATATACGGTTCTTCTACTGGTCGAGCACCGATTCATGTCAGTAGAATTACCGTGTTAGTTATAATTCAAAATATTACTTGGTTGATTGGGTAGAATTGTGTTCCCCGAAATTTTGATTTATTCGTTGGTATGATGAATAAAATTGCGATTGATATTGCTAGGGCAATTACTCCTCCTAGTTTATTAGGGATTGACCGTAAAATTGCATATGCAAATAGGAAGTATCATTCTGGTTGAATGTGTACTGGTGTTACTAATGGATTAGCCGGTGTAAAATTATCTGGGTCTCTTAATATATAAGGCTCCTTTAGGGTTAGTACAGTTAGTATTATGATTATGATTACAAATCCTAAGATGTCCTTTACTGTAAAATATGGGTGGAATGGAATTTTATCGGTGTTTTTGTTTAGCCCTAATGGGTTATTTGATCCTGTTTGGTGCAGGAATAATAAGTGGATTAATACTATCCCAGCGATTACAAATGGTATTAGGAAATGTAGGGCGAAGAATCGTGTTAATGTTGCATTGTCTACTGCGAAGCCTCCTCATACTCATTGTACCACCTCATTGCCTACATATGGGATTGCTGATAGTAGATTTGTAATTACAGTGGCTCCTCAAAATGATATTTGCCCTCATGGTAGTACATATCCTATGAATGCTGTTGCTATGGTTAGGAATAGAATCGCTACCCCCACCGATCAGGTGTGTATAAAGTTGTATGATCCGTAGTATATATTTCGTCCGGTGTGTAAGTAAATACATACAAAGAATATTGATCCTCCATTTGCATGTAATGTCCGTAGTAGTCATCCATAATTTACGTCTCGACAGATATGTCTCACTCTGTCGAAGGCGGCATCTGTGTTTGGGCAGTAATGTATGGCTAAAAATAACCCTGTTGCGATTTGTGCTACTAGGCAGATACCTAGTAGTGATCCAAAGTTTCACCACCCTCTAATTGTTGATGGTGTTGGTAGGTCTACTAATGCGTCGTTTGCTAGTTTAAATAGGGGATGTTTATTTCGTATGGGTTTATTCATTAATTTATTTGCCGTAATGGTCCTTTTGATACATTAATGATGTTAACTACTACAATTAATGTTATTAGTATATATAATACTAATAGTGTAGTTATAGTTCCCATTATTTGGTTATATATTACAGTTGTTGAGGTAAGAATATCATTTTCTATTATTGAATTATGTATATTTATTTCTTTGTTGTTGGTTACATTTGGTATTATGTATATCAGTGGTAATATTATTATCAATGTAATTGATAATATTTTATTAGAGGGTGAGAATATTTCATTTGATGCTAGTCTTGTTATATATATGAATAGTACTAGTATACCTCCAATTATGATTAAGAATAGGATGTATGAGAATCAAAAACTTCTGTATATGGTTCCTCTAATGATACATACTATTGTTGTTTGTATTAGTAGTATTAATCCTATTGCTAGTGGGTGTTTTATTTGTGTGAATATAATTCTTGTTATTGTTCTTATTGATATAAGTAATTTTGTTATATCAGGGGGTATTTTATATAAAATATTAGTTTTGGGGATTAATGAAATGGATTTATACCTTTCCTCTGAAGTTTTAAAAGGGTTTCCTTATTTTTGGTTTACAAGACCAATATTTTCATTAAATTATTAAAACTTTAATGCCAATATGATTATATTTTTTTATTTGTTATTTTTGTGGGATTTGGGCTTTTTCTTCGAGTCGTAAACATTTGCTTATTACTTTATTAAGATTGGAATTTGTTGTTTTGGTTTTGTATTTTTCTGTTTATTTTTATTTATGCAATTTTAATTATAATTTGTTTTTTGTTGTCTATTTTCTGGTCTTTTCTGTATGTGAAGGTTCTTTGGGTTTGTCTATTTTAGTTTCTATAATTCGTAGCCATGGGAACGACTACTTTCAATCTTATAGAGTTCTTCAATGTTAAGGTTTCTTTGTTTTCTTATTTTTTTGATCCCTTTATGTTTTTTCTCTGGATTCTGGTGAATAATTTGTTCTTTATTATTTATAATTTCTTTTATTTATATGTTTTTTCTTCCTTATTTTTTTGTTTGAGGAAATTTAGGGTATTTTTTTGGGTGTGATTTGATTTCTTATGGGTTAATCCTTCTTAGTTTATGAATTTGTGTCCTTATAATTCTAGCTAGAGAGTCGGTTTTTCGTTCAGGATATTTTTCTGGCTTTTTTATTTTTGTTACTGTTTTTCTTTTAATTATATTGTATTGTACTTTTAGTAGAGTGAGATTGCTTTCTTTTTATTTATTTTTTGAGAGTAGATTAATTCCTACTCTTTTTTTAATTTTGGGATGAGGGTATCAGCCTGAGCGTATTCAAGCGGGTATTTATTTATTGTTTTATACTTTATTGGCTTCTCTTCCTTTATTAGTTGGTATTTTGTATGTTTATAGTTCTTTGGGATCTTTGTGTTTTTATTTGTTGTGTGGTAATACTTCTTTGGTCGGTGGTTTATTTTATGTTTGTATAATTTTTGCTTTTTTAGTTAGGATGCCTATGTTTATAGTTCATCTGTGGCTGCCTAAGGCTCATGTTGAGGCCCCTGTTTCTGGCTCTATGATTCTAGCTGGTGTTTTATTGAAGCTGGGGGGCTATGGTCTTCTTCGTGTTTTTCCTATTTTGTTTAAGTTTGGATTCGTTTTTGGTATTGTTTGGGTTGCTTTAAGATTGGTCGGTGGTTTATTTGTTAGTTTATTTTGTATGCGTCAGACTGATTTGAAGTCATTAATTGCCTATTCTTCTGTTGCTCATATGAGCATGGTTATTGGTGGGATTATAACTCTTAGTTATTGGGGGGTTTGTAGATCTTTTGCTTTGATGGTAGCCCATGGTTTATGTTCTTCTGGTCTTTTCTGTCTTTCTAATATTTCATATGAGCGGTTTGGTAGACGGAGTCTTTTGATTAGCAAGGGATTAATTAATTTGATGCCTAGAATAACTATGTGATGATTTTTATTAAGAGCTTGTAATATAGCGGCTCCTCCTTCCCTTAATCTCCTTGGGGAAATTGGGCTACTAAGATGTTTAGTTTCTTGGTCTTGGTGCCTTATGTTTGTTTTGGTTTTTCTATCTTTTTTTAGTGCTGCTTATACTCTTTATTTATATTCTTATAGTCAGCATGGGTCTGTTTATTCAGGTTTATATTCATGTTCTTTGGGATATGTTCGGGAGTTTTTATTGTTGTTTTTACATTGGTTTCCTTTGAACTTAATTATTTTGAGGGTGGATGTTTCTGTATTTTGGATTTAGACTTATTGAAATAGTAAATCTAAATAGTTTAAGTGTAAAATGTTGGTTTGTGGTGCCAATGATGTAGTTTTTATTTTGGATTAATGTTTATGTCTATTTGTTTTATTAGATTTGTTTTTTTGTTTTTGTTAGGTTGATTTTGCTGTTTTTTGGGGTTTAATTTTATTATAAACGATTTGGTTTACTTTATTGATTGAAATGTCATTACTTTGAATGGTAGTTCTATTATTATGACTTTTTTATTTGATTGAATTTCTTTATTATTTATGGGGTTTGTTCTTATTATTTCTTCTTTGGTTATTCTTTATAGAGATGATTATATGTCTGGTGATTTAAATATTGTTCGTTTTATTATATTGGTTCTTATGTTTGTTGTTTCTATAATATTTTTAATTATTAGTCCTAATGTAATTAGTATTTTGTTGGGATGAGATGGTCTGGGTTTAGTTTCTTATTTGTTGGTAATTTATTACCAGAATGTAAAATCTTATGGGGCGGGGATATTAACTGTTTTATCTAATCGTATTGGTGATGTTGCTTTACTAATAGTTATTGCTTGAATAATTAATTTTGGTAGCTGGAGATTTATTTATTATTTGGATTTTTTATCAGGTTCTCTTGAAATGGAATTGATCTCTTTTCTTGTCGTTTTGGCTGCTATAACTAAGAGTGCTCAGATTCCTTTTTCTTCTTGATTGCCTGCTGCAATGGCAGCTCCTACTCCCGTGTCTGCTTTGGTGCATTCTTCTACTTTAGTTACTGCAGGAGTTTATTTATTAATTCGGTTTAGTCCTTCTTTTGGCTATTCATTAAATATGTTTTTATTGTTGATTTCTGGCCTAACTATATTTATAGCTGGTCTTGGTGCTAATTTTGAATATGATTTAAAGAGGATTATTGCTTTATCTACTTTAAGACAGTTGGGACTTATGATTATAACTATTTCTGTAGGTCTTTCTGGGTTGGCTTTTTTTCATTTATTGACTCATGCGTTGTTTAAAGCTTTATTATTCATGTGTGCTGGAGGCGTTATTCATTCTATAGGGGACTCCCAGGATATTCGTTTTATAGGAGGTATATCTATTTATATGCCTTTTACTTCTTCTTGTCTAATGGTCTCTAACTTTGCCCTTTGTGGGATGCCGTTTTTGGCTGGATTTTATTCTAAGGATTTTATTTTAGAGATGTTTTCTATAAGATATGTTAATGGGTTTGGGTTTGTATTGTTATTTTTGTCAACTGGTTTGACTGTTTGTTATTCTTTTCGTTTATTTTATTTTGCTATATGCGGTGATTTTAATTTTTCTCCCTCTTATTCTATGCCTGAGACTAATTATAATATGATGTTTGGTATAGTTGGGTTGTTAGTTATGTCCGTTTTTGGTGGGGGTGTTCTTATATGATTGATTTGTCCTACTCCTTCAATAATTTGTTTACCTTATTATTTAAAGTTTCTTACCTTATTTGTTTTGTTTGTAGGAGGCTGAGTTGGTTATGGAATGGCCGGGTTTTCCTTTAGTGATAATTTATTTTCTATAAATTTGTATGGGGCTACTTCATTTTCTGGCTCTATGTGATTTATGCCTTTCTTTTCTACATATGGTGTTTCTTACACTCCTTTAATAGTGGGGTATAAGGCTACTAAGGTTTTTGATTCTGGTTGAATGGAGTATTTTGGTGGTCAGGGTATATATTGAGCTTTATTTAATTTGGGCAGGGTTAATCAATGATTTCAATACAATAGATTAAAGGTGTTTTTAGGATTTTTTGTTATGTGGGTTGTTATTTTATTATTTATTCTTATTTATTACTTGAATAGCTTATATTAGAGCGCGACACTGAAGATGTTGATGAGGCTATTTTGCCTTTAAGTATTTATAAAAGTTTTCTTTGTCTTTACAGTGAAAATGTAATGTTTTATCTTAAACTATATAAATAGAAGTGTAAACGGATTTTAACCGCTATAGTGATAAGTTAGCAGCATTCACTTTTACTGTCCACTTCCTTAGCTGGAATTATTTATTCAATTTTATTATTAACAATAATATACCTCTACTTTGGTTTCAGCTAAATTCAAAATGAGGATAAGTTTATTATCTAAGGCTAGGTCGAAACTAACTGCAAGAATTTGCTTCACATTTTTAGTGAGGCTAACTATTTAAATAGTACTTTTTGAATGCAACCCAAATGTTATTGTTAACTATAGTCCCATTAGTTTCTTCATTCAAGGGATCCTTGATTTCATTCATGGTATAGTCCAATGATTAGGATTAATAGGAATACAAGTCTGATTAGTATTCATGATTTGATATTAGATGTTATTATAGTAATCGGCATTGGTAGAAGTAATGCAATTTCTACATCGAAGATTATGAAAATTACTGCAATCAGGAAGAATCGTGATGAGAAGGGTAGTCGTGCGGAGTTTTTAGGGTCGAATCCACACTCAAATGGGGATCTTTTTTCTCGATCTTCATTTATTTTTTTTGAAATGAGAGTTGTTAAAATTATGATTGCTAGTGATAATAATATGGATAATATTGCTGTTATTGTAATTATTAGTATTATTTATCTTGTTTTCACAAATTTCTTGATTGGAAGTCAAGTATACTGGCCTTGTATTAGATAAATTTTATTTTATCTTCCTCATCAGTAGATTGAAATATATAGGAATAGTCATACAACGTCTACAAAGTGTCAGTATCAAGCTGCTGCTTCAAATCCGAAGTGATGGTTTGACGAGAAGTGAAGGGTTGTTTGTCGCAGTAGACATGTAATTAAAAATGTTGTACCGATAATAACATGTAGTCCGTGGAATCCTGTTGCTACAAAGAATGTTGTTCCATAAACTGAGTCTGCGATTGTAAATGGTGCTTCTAAGTATTCATATGCTTGTAGTGCTGTGAAGTAAATTCCTAGCACTACTGTAAAGAATAGTCCTTGTGTGGCTTGTGTAGCATTATTTTCTAGGAGTCTGTGATGGGCTCATGTTACAGTTACCCCTGATGCTAATAAAATTGCTGTATTTAATAAGGGTACTTGTAATGGGTTGAATGGTTGAATTCCTACTGGTGGTCAAGTAGATCCTAGTTCAATTGTGGGTGATAGACTAGAGTGAAAGAATGCTCAAAAGAATGATACGAAGAATAGAACTTCTGATACAATGAATAAAATTATCCCCCATCGTAGTCCTGTTGTTACTACTTTTGTGTGTACCCCTTGGTATGTACCTTCTCGAGTTACGTCTCGTCATCATTGGATTATTGTTAATACGGTGATAATTGCTCCGATGCCTAATAAGGTGTTATCGTATTGGTGGAATCATTTAATTAGTCCTATTAGGATAGTTATTGCTCCAATGGCTCCTGTAAGTGGTCATGGTCTTTTATTTACTATATGGAATGAGTGGTTTTCGTGTATTGACATTAATTAACTTCTCTAGAATATAAGGTTCTTAGAATTGCAAATACATATGATTGGATAATCGCTACGGCTCCTTCAAGAATTAGGAGTAGGATTTGTGCGGTAATTAATACCGTTAGTATTGTATGTCTTATAGCTGGTCCATTATTACCTAGTAGGGTTAGTAGTAGGTGCCCGGCAATTATGTTTGCTGTTAATCGTACCGCTAGTGTTCCTGGTCGGATTAAGTTTCTGATTGTTTCGATGATTACTATAAATGGTATTAGTATAGTGGGTGTTCCTTGTGGGACAAGGTGTTCGAATATATGATTTGTATTTTTGATCCAACCAAATAGTATAAATCTTAATCACAAAGGTAAGGCTAGTGTTAGGGTAAGGGTTAAGTGTCTTGTTCTGGTGAAGATATATGGGAATAGTCCCAGGAAATTATTTATTAGAATTATAAGGAATAGTGATGTTAAAATGAATGAATTTCCTTTGTTTTCGTTTCCCTTTCTCAGGATAGTTTTTATTTCTTGGTGTAGTTTATTTATCAGTAAGGTCACTATTATACTATTTCGTGATGGGATTAATCAAATTCTTGTTGGGATCAGTAATAAACCAATTGCTGTTCTTGTTCAATTTAGGGGTAAGCTTCTGATTTCAGTTGTTGGATCAAAAATTGAGAATAGGTTTCTTATCACTTTCAGTTAGTTTTGTTGATGTGAATGGATTTTTTTGTTGTGGTTTGCTGTTGTGGAGCTTGTGTAAAGTAATTTATAATGTTAAATATGAGGAAGCTCATTAAAAATGTAATGTATAGTAATGTTCATTCTATTGGTATTATTTGAGGGATAGAAGGATATCTATTTGATTACTTCAGTTTGACATTCTGATGTTATATTGTTAACTAATCCTTCTTCATCAGAGATATTTGCTATGATATCATTAACTGGTTTAAGAGACCATTACTTGCTTTCAGTCATCTGATGACTCTCTTATCTTTGATACTCAATTAATAAATTGGTTTGTTGATACTCTTTCAATTGCGATTGGTATAAATCTGTGATTTGCCCCGCAGATTTCGGAGCATTGTCCATATAGGATTCCTGGTCGGTTAATTGAAAATCTTACTTGATTAAGGCGGCCGGGTGTAGCATCTGTTTTTACTCCAAGGCTTGGTACTGTTCAGGAGTGAAGAACATCCGCTGCTGTTACAATTATTCGGATGGGGGAATTTATTGGTAGTACTACTCGGTTATCTGTATCTAGTAATCGGAATGTGTCTATTTGTAGGTCTTCTTGCTGAATTATGTAGGAGTCGAATTCAAGTTTTGTAAAGTCTGAATATTCATATCTTCAGTATCATTGGTGTCCAACAGTTTTTAATGTTAGTACTGGATTATGAATTTCATCTATTAAGTACAGTAAACGTAATGATGGTATTGCAATGAATACCAGGATGATGGCTGGAGCAATCGTTCAAAGGGTTTCAATTATTTGTCCTTCTAGGATGAATCGTCTTGTTTGTTTGTTTTGGATAATTCTAATTATTGTATAAAATACTGTTGTAATAATTATTAGTATAATTATTAAGGCATGATCGTGAAAGTAAATTAATTGTTCCATAATAGGGGAGGCTCTATCCTGTAAAGTTAGGTTTAATCATGTTGTCATTTATTTCTAAAGAAAGTTTGAAAGCTTTATTTGTGGAGCTTAAATCCACCGCACTTATCTGCCACGTTAGATAATTATTAGTTAGTGAAATTGTTGGTAACTCTGAGTATCTGTGTTCTGCTGGGGGAAAATTTTGTAGTCATTCTACCGAATTTCTTGTGTGGGTAGGGAATAGGATTAGCCGGTTTGATGCAATACTTTCTCATATGATAAATAGGAATATTATTACTCTTACAAATGAAATTGTTGATCCTATTGATGAGATAATATTTCATGTTGTATAAGCATCTGGATAGTCTGAGTAACGTCGCGGTATTCCGGCTAGCCCTAAAAAGTGTTGTGGGAAGAATGTTAAGTTGACACCTACAAATATCACACCGAATTGGGCCTTTAGTCATTTCGGATTTATAGTAAGTCCTGTGAATAGTGGAAATCATTGTACAAACCCACCCATGATTGCAAACACTGCTCCTATCGATAGTACATAGTGGAAGTGTGCAACTACATAGTAAGTATCATGAAGTACAATATCAATTGATGAGTTTGCTAATACTACTCCTGTAAGTCCTCCTATTGTGAATAGGAATACAAACCCTAGTGCTCATAGGCAGGCTGCTCTATATGTCATTCGTGTTCCGTATATAGTAGCAAGCCATCTGAAAATCTTAATTCCAGTTGGTACTGCAATAATTATTGTTGCTGATGTAAAGTAGGCTCGTGTGTCGACGTCTATTCCTACTGTAAATATGTGGTGAGCTCATACTACAAATCCTAATAAACCAATTGCTAGTATAGCAAAGATTATTCCTAGGTTTCCGAATGCTTCCTTTTTACCTCTTTCATGGCAAATAATGTGAGAGATTATACCGAATCCTGGTAGAATCAAAATATATACTTCAGGGTGTCCAAAGAATCAGAACAAGTGCTGGTAAAGGATTGGGTCCCCACCTCCAGCAGGATCAAAAAATGATGTATTTAGATTGCGATCAGTTAATAATATTGTAATTGCTCCAGCAAGAACCGGAAGGGATAGAAGTAGTAATAGAGCGGTGATGGCAATTGACCATACAAATAGAGGGATTCGTTCAGGCTTTATGCTTTTTGGCTTTATGTTGATAGTTGTTGTGATGAAGTTTACTGCTCCTAAAATTGATGATACTCCTGCTAGATGTAGTGAGAAGATGGCTAGATCGACTGAAGCTCCGGCGTGAGCAATCCCTCTAGCTAGAGGGGGATAAACTGTTCACCCTGTTCCTACACCACTTTCTACGGTACTACTTGCAAGTAGGAATGTTAAGGATGGTGGAAGTAATCAAAATCTTATGTTATTTATCCGTGGAAAGGCCATATCTGGTGCTCCTAGTATTAGTGGTACTAGCCAATTTCCAAATCCACCAATTATGATTGGTATTACTATAAAGAAAATTATGACAAAGGCATGAGCTGTGACAATAACGTTGTAGATTTGGTCATCCCCAATTAGGGATCCTGGTTGGCCTAGTTCTGTTCGAATAAGTATTCTTAAAGAGGTTCCAACTATTCCTGATCAGGCTCCAAATACGAAATATAGTGTTCCAATGTCTTTGTGGTTTGTTGAGAAGAATCATCGGGTGAAAATTAGTGGGATGGCTGAGATTAATAAGTAGGTGATAGGCTGTAAATCTATTTAGGGGCGTTTACGTCGCTCTTCCACTATTATTGGGCCTTGTATTCATTTTGTGATTACAGAATGCAATTCTGTAGGGGTGAGTTAAAAGACTTATCAAGGCCTAAAGGGTGCCCTTTATTTATAGCTTTGAAGGTTATTAGTTTCGTTTAACTTAAGGCCTTCTGTATTTTAATTAATGCTGGTAATAACTGTGCATGCTATTATTCCTGTCAGGGAAATTGATGATAGGATTATTGCCATCATGTTTTTTCTTGGTCTGGTTTTATGAGATTTTATATTTCATTTTGGTTCAGTGTTTAAGATTATGAATCTCGAATATGAAATTTTTAGATAGTAGTATAGTGTAATTAGGGATGTTACTACTACAACCACTGCTAGTGGTGCCATGTTATTTATGATTATTGCTTGGATAATAATTCATTTTGGTAAAAATCCAAGGAAGGGGGGCAGCCCCCCTAATGATAGTAGGGAGGTAAATATCATAAATTTCATCAGTGTGGTTTCTTTATTTGTTATTATGGTTTGATTAATGAAGGATACTCCTGATAGTTTGATGGCTGATACTACTGTTAGTGCTAATGTTGAATAGATTATAAAATATACTATTCATAAGTTTTCTCTGGCGGTTAATGCAATTAATATTCATCCAGTATGATTAATTGATGAATAAGTTAGGATCTTTCGTATAGATGTTTGATTTAAACCTCCAATTGACCCTACGATAGTGGATAATATGATAATTATTATTGTGAAGATATTTATTTCAATCAGGTATGATATTAGTATTAATGGTGCGGCTTTTTGAATCGTTATTAGTAATGCACAATTTTCTCATCTCAGCCCTTCTATTACTCCTGGGAATCATCAGTGAAGTGGTGCGGCTCCACTTTTGAGCAGGAGGGGGGTACAGATAATTATTGGCGTGTATGAATTTCTCTCGAATGAAAATAGATCTTCTATTAGCGTCTTTATTACTACTATAAATAGCAGGGTGGCTGAGGCTAATACTTGTACAATAAAGTATTTTAGTGAGGCTTCTGTATTGTACATATTTTTAACGTTGGATATTAGTGGGATGAATGATATTAGATTAATTTCTAGTCCTATTCATGCTCCAAGTCATGAGTTTGAGGACACTGACACTAATATACCTCTTACTAAGGTGATTAGTAATAGGATTTTGGTAGAGTTACTAGGCATTAGAGAAGAGAGTGTTACTCTATTTATGGGGTATGAACCCATTAGCTTTTATTAGCTTACTTTTCTATGGTTAAACTTATTTTATATCTTGGTGTATGGTGCACGGTGGCTTTTGATGCTTGCTGGTGATAGTTTAATTCTGTTAGATATAATGAAGGTAGGTTTAACTACATGTTTTATCCTATCACGATAGTCCTTTAGTCAGGCTCATCATT